ATTAGGCATCAAAATTTGGATATTTATAGAAGGGGAATAATAAATCTTTATTTCCCTTTGCATTTTATCCAGCGATGGAACAAAAAATGATAATTTAGTTTCTTCTTTTTCTTTTCTGTTCAATCAAAAAAATGAACAATTATAATTCTATAGGGTTTAATAAAAATTAAATTAATCTTTTGATAAAATTGCTATGCTTAGTGTGTGACTCGTTGGTTTTTTGAGGGTTAGTATAAAAAACCAGCCCCATAGTATAAACAAATAACTATAGAAGTAATAACCAACTCATCACTTCGTATTATCTGGATCCAAAGAACCAGTCAAGATATGATATATTGTTCATATTGTTGTAGCAACTGAAATCTTTTTTTATTAAAAAAACTGCTTCTAAGTTGTCAATCGAAATAAAAAAGAAAGGGTATGGATAAATGGAAGGATGAGAGAAAGAAAGAAAAAGAATAAAGAATATTGATGATATAGAATTCCAATATGTAAGGTCTATGAGTCATCTCATAAAAAATCTGCGTAATAAAGCATCAATACGGATTCATCATTAAATGGATCTGCTCATCGAACAAAAAATAAAGAGCTTCGAGCCAATAAAGACTAAGAATATTGACTCAAGAACTAATAGCTCCGTTGTAGAATTCAGACCTAACCATTAAGTAAGAAGCGATGGGAACGATGGAACCTGTGAATTCAAAAGATTTTAGTGAAAATGAATTCGAATGATTCATTGATCGGGATGGCGGAACCGGCCAGAGACCAATTCATCTATTCGGAAAAGTTATGAACTAATGATAGAACTGAAATAGAAATTGAAAGAGTAAATATTCGCCCGCGAAAACTTTTGGATTGCTAAAATTGGGACAATCCAATACGATAAAGAGTAAAACAAAAGAAAGATTTGTTTTAACATTCTAAAATATATAAATATAAGAAAAAAAGAGTTATTTAATATATTTAGATTTAGTTATCTATACAAACAAGATATACAAATTAATAATAGATTTGATCTAGATTAAATAAAATCCATGATTCAGTAGATTACTTATTAAATACATTTATATCTTAATTCAAATTATATTCTATCTGAATTGAATTCAAAATCTTTAATTTGAATTTATTTTATTCGCGAGGAGCTGGATGAGAAGAAACTCTCACGTCCGGTTCTGTAGTAGAGATGGAATTCAAAACAAACCATCAACTATAACCCCAAAAGAACCAGATTCCGTAAACAACATAGAGGAAGAATGAAGGGAATATCTTATCGAGGTAATACTATTTGTTTTGGTAAATACGCTCTTCAGGCACTTGAACCCGCTTGGATCACATCTAGACAAATAGAAGCAGGTCGACGAGCAATGACACGAAATGCACGTCGCGGTGGAAAAATATGGGTCCGTATATTTCCAGATAAACCAGTTACAGTAAGGCCCGCAGAAACACGTATGGGTTCAGGTAAAGGCTCTCCCGAATATTGGGTAGCTGTTGTTAAACCAGGTCGAATCCTTTATGAAATGGGTGGAGTAACAGAAAATATAGCCAGAAGGGCTATTTCAATAGCAGCGTCCAAAATGCCTATACGAGCTCAATTCATCATTTCGGGATAAAAAAGAAATAGGCCTTAAAAATAGCGGGTGCAGGTTTCTTTTTTTGAACAAATAATATTTCTTTTTTTCTTCGACCGTTGTATTGTAAAAAACAGATAAAAAAAACGATATGATTCAACCTCAGACCCATTTGAATGTAGCAGATAACAGCGGGGCTCGAGAATTGATGTGTATTCGAATCATAGGAGCTAGCAATCGTCGATATGCTCATATTGGTGACGTTATTGTTGCTGTGATCAAAGACGCAGTTCCAAACATGCCTCTAGAAAGATCAGAAGTGGTCAGAGCTGTAATTGTCCGTACTTGTAAAGAACTTAAACGTGACAACGGTATGATAATACGATATGATGACAATGCTGCAGTTGTGATTGATCAAGAAGGAAATCCAAAAGGAACTCGAGTTTTTGGTGCGATTGCCCGAGAATTGAGACAGTTCAATTTTACTAAAATAGTTTCATTAGCTCCCGAGGTATTATAAAATGAGACCACGATATGGTTATAGGTTATAGTAGGGTATTTAAAAGAAATAGATTAAGATTAATTTAGTAGATTTTGTCTCACGTATATACCTTTCAAAATTCATATTAATATTCATAAACAAATACGTAAAAAAAAAAAAAAAAAAAAAAAGAAAAACATGTTGATTATATCCAAATTTGGAGGCACCAATAATTTTAATTAATCATGGGTAGTGATACTATTGCTGACATAATAACCTCTATACGAAATGCCGATATGTATAGAAAAAGCGTGGTTCGAGTAGCATCTACTAATATCAGCCAAAGTATTGTTAAAATACTTTTACGAGAGGGTTTTATCGAAAACGTGAGAAACCATCGAGAAAACAACAAATCTTTTTTGGTTTTAACCCTACGACATAGAAGGAATAGGAAAAGGACTTATCGAAATCTTTTAAATTTAAAACGGATCAGTCGGCCGGGTCTACGAATCTATTCTAACTATCAAAGAATTCCTAGAATTTTAGGCGGGATGGGGGTTGTAATTCTTTCTACCTCTCGGGGTATAATGACAGACCGAGAGGCTCGACTAGAAAGAATAGGCGGAGAAATTTTGTGTTATATATGGTAATCTTTCTAATATCCGAATTGAATAGGAAACTTCTTTTTTGTGAAAAAGAAAAGAGAAGGGGTGGGTTGTCTAATAGGGTTCTTCCTCCACTAGTTGATACTTCAAGGAGGTTTTACCTGGAATGAAAGAACAAAAATGGATTCATGAAGGTTTAATTACTGAATCACTTCCCAACGGCATGTTCCGGGTTCGTTTAGATAATGAAGATATGATTCTAGGTTATGTTTCAGGAAAGATCCGACGTAGTTTTATACGAATATTGCCAGGAGATAGAGTCAAAATTGAAGTAAGTCGTTATGATTCAACCAGAGGTCGTATAATTTATCGACTCCGCAACAAAGATTCGAAAGATTAGGTGTTTTTTCAACTTCACTATTTCTTTCGCAGGAATACGATTCGAAATAGAAAATTTCAATAAACTTATTTTCTTCCAAGAAATGGATTCAAAATTAAAGTAAGGAGTGGCAAATATGAAAATAAGAGCTTCTGTTCGTAAAATTTGTGAAAAATGTCGACTAATCCGTCGTCGGGGACGAATTATAGTAATTTGTTCCAACCCAAGACATAAACAAAGACAAGGATAATAAGACTCGTTAAAGACCCAATATACAAATAAGAAGGGGGATCTTTTTTGACATGAAATGGATATATCCATATATCTCTGACTCAAATTTATGAGATGATAAAATATGGCAAAAGCTATACCGAAAAAGGGTTCACGTGGACGTATTGGTTCACGTAAGAGTATACGTAAAATACCAAAGGGGGTTATTCATATTCAAGCAAGTTTCAATAATACCATTGTGACTATTACAGATGTACGAGGGCGAGTGGTTTCTTGGTCCTCTGCCGGTACTTGTGGCTTCCGAGGTACAAGAAGAGGGACGCCATTTGCTGCTCAAACCGCAGCGGCAAATGCTATTCGTGCAGTAGTAGATCAAGGTATGCAACGAGCAGAAGTCATGATTAAAGGTCCCGGTCTCGGAAGAGACGCAGCATTACGAGCTATTCGCAGAAGTGGTATACTATTAACTTTCGTACGGGATGTAACCCCTATGCCACATAATGGCTGTAGACCCCCGAAAAAAAGACGTGTGTAGAAATAAAAATTGAAGATATTTCAATAGCAAGAGAAACAAGAGAAATAAATGATTCAATGATCAGATCAAATAATATTATTATGGTTCGAGAGAAAATAACAGTATCTACTCGGACACTACAGTGGAAGTGTGTTGAATCAGCAGCAGACAGTAAGCGTCTTTTGTATGGGCGCTTTATTCTGTCTCCGCTTATGAAAGGTCAAGCAGACACAATAGGCATTGCGATGCGAAGAGCTTTGCTTGGAGAAATCGAAGGAACATGTATCACACGCGCAAAATCTGAGAAAATCTCACACGAATATTCTACCATAATGGGTATTCAAGAATCAGTACATGAAATTTTAATGAATTTGAAAGAAATCGTATTGAGAAGTAATTTCTATGGAACTTGTGAGGCGTCTATTTGTGTCAGGGGCCCTGGATATGTAACTGCTCAAGATATCATCTTACCGCCTTATGTAGAAATCGTCGATAATACACAGCATATAGCTAGCTTGACGGAACCCATTGAGTTGGTTATTGGATTACAAATAGAGAAGAATCGTGGATATCTTATAAAAGCGCCAAATACCTTTCAAGATGGAAGTTATCCTATAGATCCTGTATTCATGCCTGTTCGAAATGCGAATCATAGTATTCATTCTTATGAAAATGGTAACAAAGAGATACTATTTCTTGAAATATGGACAAATGGAAGTTTAACTCCTAAAGAAGCACTTCACGAAGCCTCCCGGAATTTGATTGATTTATTGATTCCCTTTTTACATACCAAAGAAGAAAATTTAAATTTAGAGGACAATCAACACATAGTTCCTTTACCCCCTTTTACCTTTTATGATAAATTGGCTAAACTAACAAAAAATAAAAAAAAAATGGCGTTGAAATCGATTTTTATTGACCAATCAGAAATGCCTCCCAGAATCTATAATTGCCTCAAAAGGTCCAACATATATACATTATTGGACCTTTTGAATAACAGTCAAGAAGATCTTATGAAAATGGAACATTTTCGCATAGAAGATGTCAAACAAATTTTAGGGATTCTAGAAAAAAATTTCGTAATTGATTTACCGAAAAATAAGTTTTAAATCCATTGGATTTTTTTATCTTTTTTTTAGAAAAGGGCCGAAAATAGGTTTTGAATCTTTAGGACAATTCATATATTCGGAATCAGCATAGATTCAGAATTTAATTGAAT